TTCGTAAAATTTTACTTATTATCCCTCCTGCCGTAGCATTATAAACTGTATTGTTACTTTTGCTACCATCAGGATAAATCTGACCCCTTCCCCTGTTTCCACCTACATATATAGGATATTTTAAGAAGTGAACATCTTTATTAGTAGCAGGGTCCGGAGCAAGAATAGGAAAGGTTATTTCACTATATTTTTGACCAGGAACAGGACCTATCACAAGAATATTTTTTTTATTGGGGCGATAATTCTGAAAAGCCAGATTTCCTATCTTTTCTTTCATCTCGGGTGAAATACGATCGGGGGGGGCTAATTCAAACCCCTCCGGTAAAATAAGAACAGCTCCCACATTCAAAGCTCCTTTTTTACCATTAGCTAGAACTTGTTTTAGTTGCATATCATAAGGAATTTTAATAACTGCTTCAAATACAGTATCAGGAAGTACCGTTTGTGGAACCTCAATATCCACGGGCTTATTAGCTAAATGGCAATTGGCACATACAATACGCCCAGTTGCCTCTCGTGGATTTTCATAATTCTGCTGGGCAAAAATCGGATATGCACTTGAAATGGATGCCCAAGTTATTATATATATCATGAGTGAGACAGATATGGAGCGAGTAATCTCTTCCCTTATCCAAGAAAAGGTATTTCTAGTTTGCATGGTCCAATCATTTATCCCGAAAATTTCTACAATAAAGTTAGCTAGGTCGATAATATACTTCCCTAGCCACAATTCTGCTATTTACATTTACTGAAAAAAATCAAATTTTTTTTGTTGAAATATACAAGGAATCCCTCATGGGTAAAAAGAGTAAAGTAAATACGACTTTGATTTTGTTATGATGTATAAGGTACGAAAGATTAAAATTGGATCAGTGAATCTTTTTTTAGTCGTTTATTGCATGATAAATCACTACAAGTGACGGAGATACACGATTTAAATAACGAAAAATCCAATATTTAAAAATTGTATCAAGAATGACTGGAAAGGTAGAAACTAGACCAGATAAAATTTGCTCATAATGAGCAAACCCAAAATCTTTGTAAATATAACCAATCATTAGTTCCCAACCGTGAGGCGAATGGAATCCGATACATAAATCAGTTAATAAAAGAATCGAAAAAGCTTTAATTGTATCACTTAAATTATATAGGAATTCTTGAACCCACGAATTCAGAATAAAAAGCTTTTCCTTACCCCAAAAGGAATAACCACTTAGAATAACGAAAGATATTAGATTTGTCGAGAAGTGCAAGATTGTATGGATACGATACTCATTGTGTATCTTGATGAATTGGATCGTTTCTTTGTGGATTCCTAGACGAAATTGTTGTAAATCGGTTTCTGGGTATTCCTTTATCATTTCATCGAGCTGGAATAGTTCTTCTAATTGTATGAATTTTTCTAGAACACTTTTTTCTTGAATATCATTCAAAAAAGTTTCGCATTGTCTAGTATTCCACCAATTAGTAATCCAAGTTTTCAAACTTTTATTACAGCAGAGAGAGATCAACCAGGGCAAAAAGACTATAGATGTAAAATAAAAAAAAGGAATCAATGCTTTCTTTTTTGCCATTTTGAATCTGTGAATTGTTAATGAACCTACCTCATTTGTTGATTCTATTAGATCTAATATTTCTATCGAGCATGAGTTTCTATTCTAATTCGAATAGAATATAGTGAGCCTATGAATCCATTTTCTCTTTTGCTGTTGATTCAATACTGAGTCTTTGCTTTGAATCTAGAAAGAATACAGAAATAGACTCAGAATACACTTCCAACTTGAATCAAGAAAAAATGGGGTTTCCGGGATGTTATTCCCCCTTTTTTCGATCAATACTAATTTCGAAACGAAGAAACTCCTTTTCTTTTCTATCAAATATATCAAAAAAACGAGCATAAAAGAATAGATGAATATTCAATTGAAAAAAAAAAGAAAGAAATTCTTTCGTTTTTTCTTCCTACTGCCAAAGCATTTAGTCTTTTAAAATTAATTCATTTCAAAATACTTCAATTGGTACACGCAAGAAGTAAGCCAATTCAGCAGCTTTTTGCTCAATTTCTCGTGTAGTAAAATTCTCATCAGTACGAATTAAAGGAATAGCCCCTTGACCTCGAATTTCCATATAAAGGACACGTCGAGCAGAAACACCCTCTTTAACTTCTATTCTGATGGACTGAATATCTTTCATAAAGAATCGTAAAAAGATGCGACGACTTTTTCCAGGAAATCCCCAACGAAAAATACGCACTATTCCTTCTTTTCGGTCGAAAAGATCATAACCACTACCCACATTCCACAAAATAGTGCACCACAAATAGCAACTAATAAAGAGACCTGCGATCCCATAGAAAGACATCACAATCCCTTGTGGAAAAAAAATGATTTGCTGGGACGGAAATAACGATATAACATTTCTACCAAGATAACTGGAAGTTCCAACCAATAAGAATCCTAATGAACCTAAAAATAGGATAAAGGCCCAGCAGAAATTACTTGTTTTTCGAGACCCCGTTATAAATTCTATCCATATAGATTTTGATCGCCAACTCATATATATTAGATCCAGTTATACAATTTTTTGGAATTGAGAAAATATGACTTTCCTTTTTTTTTTTTTCAAAGTAACTCTCAAAAACTCTTTTTTTGTGAACCTTTACCTTAGGAGTAATTCATAGAATTGTTTATATCTAAAAAAATAAAATCTCCTTCCTTTATATGATCCCCTATAGTTATATACATACAAATAAATAGATTGACTGGAATTTCAGACATCGGCCCGACGAGGATCCATTTTTCAAAAGAGCGCAAATTTTTTTACGTTTACACATGCATAAGAGCTTTTTTTATTTATGTTTGTAGGAATCTATGTGTTATACAATATTCTACCAAATGGGTCTTATCGAATCGAAGTTTTTAAAATAAAAAAAGGGGTGATATGATTAGGTCTCAGCCGATCTAAAAAATCTTATTTTTTTGAATATGAAGAAATAAAGAAGCCATTGCAATTGCCGGAAAGACTAGGCCTACTAAAGGCACAAAAATAGAGGGTAAGTTATTGAAAGTTGTCATAAAATGGGTACCTCAATTTAATATTTGTACCTGTTATTGTTATATTCTGAATTCTAAAGATATCTTAGAATATCTTGTATTTTTATTATTTCTATTATATCTATTATATAATTATACTAAGTATCTTTAAGTAAATATATATCTAATACTAATATACAACCTAATAGAAATATATAGAATAGAATAGAACCTAATAGAAATAGAATAAAAAAATAGGTACAAGAAACGCCAAACTAAATAAATGGACTTATTCATCTTTCAAAATCAACTATCAACTAGATGTATCATAATCCCCTTGTTAGATTTATTATTCTTTTTGTCTTATATCTTATAAAATATAGTCATTAATAAAGAAAAATTTTTATTCCATTACAAATTTCTACAAAATTGATTAGAATCTGATCCAACAACAGGGAATTTTCGGGAAATGCAAAAAGATGGAAGACTCTCTATAGATCTGCATCTATCTCTATTTGAATTATCTATACATATGCAAGCAAGGGAGGAAAATGAACTTTTTTTTGTTTGTCTAGTCTAATTTGAACTTCCCCAAAACAAAAATTCACTTTTTATCTTGTTGATAGAGATTTACTGAGTAGTAAACAAGAATATCGATAAAAAAAAAGATTTGAAAGAAAAATGAATTTTTAAGGGTTTTCGTTTAATTCTGATAAACTAACCGTTCTATTTTATTTAATTTTTGTTCAACGGAAAAAAAGCATGGAGCTGAAATAACTCGCTCAGAACACCTTTTAAAAGATTACGTGGTACAATTGCATCCAATAAGCCCTTACGTAATAAAGATTCAGCCGCTTGTGAACCTTCAGGTACGGCTTTTTTCAATGTTTGTTCAATTACTCTTTTACCCGCAAATGCAATATAGGCATAGGGTTCGGCAATAATGATATCCCCCAACATACCAAAACTAGCTGTCACTCCACCGGTAGTAGGAGATGTAAGAATTGATATATAGAATAACTTTTTACTTGATTGATAATCACATAAAACCGAAGAAATTTTAGCCATTTGCATCAAACTTAAACTTCCTTCTTGCATTCGTGCTCCTCCGGAAGAACACACTAAAATAAGAGGTAAACATTGATTGGTAGCATACTCGATCAAACGAGTTATTTTTTCGCCTACTACGGATCCCATACTACCCCCCATAAACCGAAAATCCATAACCCCAAGGGCTACCGGAATACCGTTTAGTTGACCTGTACCTGTTTGAACAGCGTCAGTCAATCCTGTAGTTTTTTGAGCAGAGTCAATACGGTTTTTATAAGGTTCCTCCTTCGAATGAAATTTAATGGGATCCGCAGAGACCATGTCTTCATCCATAGGATTCCAAGTACCCGGATCAATCGAAAGCTCGATTCTCTCTGAACTACTCATTTTCAAATAATGTCCACATTGTTCACAAACATTCATTTTGACTTTCTTATACATTAATCCATAACAATTGTCGCATTGAATCCACAATTGATTGTAGTTTTGAGTTATATCAAAATCCTTAGAACTTATTAAATTACTACGATTCCTATTAGTTCTTATCTTGTAATTTTTGCTTTCACGAATCTTTCCACTTTCACTACAAATGAAATTATAAATGTAACTTTCATTGGAATTATTACTATCGCTTAAAAAGTTACTATCAATACAGATGTAAGAACGAAAATAAGAATCAATGCAACTATTAATGTGATTAGTACAATTATATTTAGTATCCTTAATGTAAGGATCATAGTGCAGATCGTTGTCACCTTTAGATCTATTATTCAGATAACTAGAACTACAATAACTATAAAAAAAAATTTCTAGGTCACTAAAATCATTGTCAATCTCAAAAAATTTTTTTTTTTTATCAAAATATATAGAATAACTATTATTATTACTATCCCTAACAAAAAAGGTGTCATCCGATATGAA